ACGAGGTAACTTTGATACATTACTCAAATAAATCAGATTTTCGTCGTAACCTAATAAAGGGGTCCATGCGTGCGCAAAGACGTAAAATAGTTATTTGGGATTTATTTCAAGTGAATGCTCGATCTCCCCTATTTTTAGATCGTTTAACTAATTCTTTGATTAATGATATTATCTTTAATCAATTTATAGGTATTAAAAAAGTAAAAGAATTACATTTAAGCCCTTACGAGTTGGAAAAAGAGCATAAGTATAAAGATGATCAGATAGAAATAAACGAAAATTGGGATAATCCTTTATTTAATCAAGTAATAAGAAGTTTAATGTTAGTAATACAATCTTATTTTCGAAAATACATTCTATTGCCTTTATTAATAATAGTTAAGAATATATTACGTGTATTATTTTTTAAAATTCCCGAATGGGAAAAAGATTTCAAAGAATGGTCAAAAGAAATGCATATTAAATGTACCTATAATGGTGTTCAATTATCAGAAACCGAATTTCCAGAGGATTGGTTAATAGATGGAATTCAGATAAAGATTATATATCCCTTTTGCCTAAAAATATTTAGAAAGGATAAAGCAATATATCACAATATAAAACGACCACAATCTTTTTTTTTAACAGTTTGGGGGGGAGAAACCGAGCATATATTTGGTGATCCCCGAAAAAAATCTTTTATTTTTAATCCTATTTATAAAGAAATAAAAAAAAGAGTTAATAATTTTTTTTTGTTAACTTTTAAAAAATATTTTATTTTAAAAGTTAGCAAAAAAAAAAATAAAAAGAATATATTTTGTGAATCATCTGTCTTAAATCAAAAAACGAACATCTCTAATATTTATTTATTTCAAATAAATATTAGAGATGTTTATGATAAAGTATTTAAGATTAGGAAACAAACTGAAGAAATTTTAAAAGAAAAGAATAAGATAATTAAATATTATAAAGATGGAGTATTAAAATCATATATGTATTTTTGGATTATATTAGTAAAAAAAAATATAAGATTAATACGTAAATCATATTATTTTATGAAATTATTTATTGAAAAACTATATATATTTTTATTATTATGTATAATTACTTTTTATAAGATAAAAGTAAAATTATTTTTGTATTTAAGTAAGTATTATTTTATGAAATTTAATACCTATATTTATAAAGAACAAGATATATTTTATGAAATAAATAAAAATACAATAAATTTTATATTAATTATAAAAAAAATACTTTTAAATACAAATAAGGATCCTAAATTTAATTCTTTTTTATCTTATTTTTCTCAAGCATATGTATTTTACAAATTATCACAATATCAACGATTGCGATTGATACTTATATATAAATTAGGAATAAATAAATATAATAAAATTGATACATATGTAAAAAATTATTGGAAAATATGGTTTAATTTATTTTTTAAATTTAAAATAGAAGAAAATTATATATTAAAAACTTATGAATGGTACGAAAAAAAAAATAAATATTATGAATATAATTTAAAGCAAAGTAAAATTTTTATTCAAACAGATAAACTTATTAAAGATTACTATAAATTGGATTATTTAGTAAAAAAAAAAAGAGATAAATGGATAAAAAATAATCTATATGATATCTTATTAAATAAATATATATTTAATAAGATATCATATATTGATATATCAACATTGATAGTAAAAATTAATAATAGAAGAGGGGATCAGGAGATTGAATATGATTTTAATAAATTTATTCCATCATATACTACTAAAAAAAAAAATAGAATTAATAATATAAATCTAAATATTTTATATCAAAAATATTTAGATTATAGAATTATTAATTCTCATTTAATAAATAATATAAATCTAAATATTTTTGATATATTTAATTTTAAATATTGGTTCTTTGCAGAATTTTTTATATACATAAAGATATATAAAGAAAAACCTTGGCTTATTCCCATTAAATCACTTCTTTTTAATATTTATAAAAGGAGTGATAGCACAAATAAAAAAATAAGAATAAGTTCAAATGAATTATCTAAAAAAATAATTATTTATGAATATTTCATAAAACTAAAAAGTAAAAATAGTATGGAAAAAGCACAATATACAAACAATAGGGAAGCAGAACTATATTATTTTCTTAAAAACTCTTTACTTTTTCAATTGAGATGGTCTGATGCTTTAAATAAAAGAATAATTAAAAATATAAAAGTATATTGTCTCTTACTTAGACTTATGAATCCAAAAGAAATTTATATTTCTTCAATACAAAGAAGTGAAATAAAGGTAGATGACATGTTAATTCAAAAAGACTTAGTTATTGCAGACTTTATAAATAATGGTATATTTATTTTTGAACCAATTATTATATCTCTACGAAGGGGTGGAGAACATATTATATATCAAGCTTTGGATATCTCATTGAATAATAATAAAATAATAAAAAATAAATACAAAAATAAAAGTAATATATTCTTTCCAGAGAATATATTAAGTCTTGAACGTCGTAGAGAATTTAGATTTATAATTTGTTTAAATTACTTAAATATTTCAAATAAGAATAAAAAGCCTTATAATGATAAAAAAATACTACTCAATTCATCAAAATATTTACAAGCTAATAAATATTTTACCAATTTTAGTATCTATTTTATTCATTTAAAGATGTTTCTTTGGCCCAATTTTAGAGTTGAAGATATATCTTGTATTAATCGTTATTGGTTTAATATTAATAACAGTAGTCGTTTCAGTATCTTAAAATTATATATGTATTCAAAAAAAATAAAAAATAAAAGAATAACATGGGTTATAAAATAAATATTTTTAAAACTAAAAAAAAAAATAACAAAATTAAAGTATAAATATATTTATTAAAATTATAATATCTAACTTGTAAATAGTGCATAATTGTATGGATAAGCTCACATTAATCTTTTATATTTATATTTTTTATTATGTATTGTGAGGAGCCGTATGAGATTAAAATCTCATGTACGGTTCTTTAAATTGACCTATTTTATATGATTTTATATGTCAAACTTTACACTCTTACCCCTAAGAAGCCAAACTCTGCATTGCGTAAAATAGCCAGAGTACGATTAACTTCTGGATTTTCTATAACTGCTTATATACCTGGTATTGGCCATAATTTAAAAGAACATTCTATAGTATTAATTAGAGGAGGGAGGGTAAAAGATTTGCCTGGCGTGAGATATCACATTATTCGAGGAATTCTAGATGCTGTCGGAGTAAAAGATCGTAAAAAAGGTCGTTCTAGTGCGTTTTTTAGTTTTATCCAATATTTGTATCTTTTAATAATATCGTGTGATAATTGCTATAAAACGCGTAAATTTTATAGCTAACCTTTTAAGGAGACTATAGCAGGCTATAATAAAAACAAAACTTATATTATTTATTATTAAATTTATTATAAGTTTAAAGTTAAGTATCAAAAATAATAAAATATAAAAGCTTATATATTTTTTAGAATAAGTCTAAGCATAATAGCAATATTTTTACATATAATTTATATATTACAAACTTAATAACTATATAATATATGGATATTTAAAATAATAGATTTCCAATATTAAAAGGAAACGGATATTCAATTAAGATAAATAAAATAAAATAATCAAATAAATGAATATAAATATTATAAATATATAATAAATATAATAATTAATAATGTAAAAAGCCGTATTCAATAAATGTTGTATGTACGGTTTGGAGGAATATTTTTTTTTTTTATTTTTAAAATAATCCTACAATATGGGGTTAAAAGGTTAAAATAAGTAATTCTTTAACTTTTATAAAAATAAAGAAATACGCATGCCATAACGAAATGTTTAATAAAAAAAGAATAATAAAATATGATCCAATTTATAACAATAAATTGATTAACATGTTAGTTACTCGTATTATGAAAAATGGAAATAAATATTTAGCTTATAAAATTATCTATCTATCTTTGAAACATATTAAAAATAAGATAAAAGGGGATCCCATAGCTTTTTTACGTAAAGCAATACAAATGCTAAATCCAGGTATAAGAATAAAAAAAATAAATGAAGGTTACCCAGTTATTACTGAATTAGGATTCGAACAAGGAGTATGTATTGCTATTAAATGGTTATTAAGATCAGCCCGACAACGATCGGGTCCAAATATTATTTTAAAATTGAGTTCTGAATTAATAGATGCCACTAAAGGTAATGGATACGCCATACGCGAAAAAGAAAGAATTACTCGAATAGCAGAGTCAAATCGAACTATTTCATATACATACATTATCAGATAAGATTCCATAAAAGTTGTGTCACAATATATTATTTTTTTATTACAATTGTTATGCTCAGTGTGTGACTCGGTAGTATACTATTTAATTAAGTTTATATTTTTTAGTGATATTGATATAATAAATATCAATTTAATAACTATTCAAACTTAGTGAACTGATAGTTTATACTATTTATTAAACTTATAACTTTAATACTGTAAAGTAAAAAATCCTAATAAAAGTATAATTGTATGATTTATTTATTGTATAGTTGTAGCAACTAAATTTAAAAGTTATAAATAAAATACTTATATTCTCCTTAGATTATAAAATGTGACAAAGGATTTATTTAACAAAGTAAAGATGATAGAAAGAATTAATAATTTAATAGTAAACTGTATAAATACTAAAATGTATGACTTAAAAAAAAACTTAATTAAATACTTAAATACAATGTTATAAACTATCAACATAAATATTATAATATTATTTATTATTGCATAGAGTTTATAATTTTATAATTAATAATAATTGAGTATAATTATATATTATGCGGATATAATATATAATTATATGAATATATATATTAAATATATATGTAAGAGCTCCATTGAATAGTTTAAGTCTAAACAAAGTACTAAATAAATAAGTTATAAGGACGATATAACCTATTATTCTATAAGTATTTCATATTTTAAACTCTATTATATAATACTGACTTACTAACTCATTGGGTAGGATGGCGAAATTAAATATTTAAGGTTAGGACAATATTCGCCCTTGAAATAAATAAATATTCTTATTTATTTTATTCTTAATTAATTAATAATTAATGTAGATTATATATCACTATATCAGTTTACATAATTTTAATTTGTTATGTTATATTTAACTTTATTCGTGAGGAGCCGTATGAATAGAAATTTTCATGTCCGGTTTTGTAGTAGCGACGGGAATACAATATATAATGTATAACCATCAACTATAACCCCAAAAGAACAAGATTTCGTAAACAACATAGAGGTATAATGAAAGGTATATCTTGTCAAGGTAATCGCATTTGTTTTGGAAAATATGCTATAAAAGCACTTGATCCTTCATGGATCACAGCTAGGCAAATAGAAGCAGGACGAAGATCCATATCACGATATATGTGTCGTGGTGGAAAATTATGGGTACGTATATTTCCAGATAAACCTGTTACTATAAGACCTAAAGAAACACGTATGGGTACAAGCAAAGGATCCCCTGAATATTGGGTTTATGTTATTAAACCAGGCCAAATACTTTATGAAATGAGTGGAGTTTCAGAAACTGTAGCTAAGACTGCTATGAGAATAGCTACATATAAGATTCCTATAAGAACCAAATTTGTTATTTTTAGTTCATTATAATTAACCTATCTGTAAATAAAAAATTATTAATGTTTTTTATTTACAGACAAGAAGACAATAAATATATAAATATATATTAAATATAATAATGATTCAACCTAAAACCCTTTTGAAAGTAGCTGATAATAGTGGAGCTCAAGAAGTTATGTGTATTCGTATTTTAGGAGATAAATGTACTTTTATTGGTAATGTTATTATTGCTGTAATAAAAAAAACAAAACCTCGCATGCCTTTAGAAAGATCTGAAATAATTAGAGCTGTTATTGTGTGTGCATGCAAAGAATTTAAACGCAATAACGGTATTATAATACGATATGATGGGAATGCAGTAGTTTTAATTGATAAAGATGGAAATCCAAAAGGTACTAGAATATTTGGTGTAATCCCTCAAGAATTGAGAATTTTTAATTTTACTAAAATAATTTCATTAGCACCCAACGTTTTATAAATCTTAATATTTAGATAATATTTAGAATTTATTTATATTTTATATATTGTATTCGTTATTTCCACTCTTTTATTTAAAAAAATAAAAGAGTGGAAATAACGAATACAATAACTAGGATTTATCATGATGGGTAAAGACATTATTTATAAAATACTAACTTCTATAAGGAATGTTGATGAGAACAAGACAAAAATAAAAATAGTTAAAATAGCATCTAATAATATCACAAATAACATTATAAGAATACTTTTACAAGAAGGATTTATTAAAGATGTTCGAATAAATCATATTAGTAATAAAATAAAATTATTAGTTTTAACATTACGATATAAGATGAATAATAATAAAAAGACGATAAATTTTAAAAACAAGAGTTTTACAGGTTTACAAATATATTCCAATTATAAAAAAATACCTAGGGTTTTAGGAGGAATAGGAATATTAATACTTTCAACCTCTCTAGGTTTAATGACAGATAAAGAAGCTAAACGAAAAAGAATTGGAGGAGAAGTTTTGTGTTATATTTGGTAATTATTTTCAAATATTATTAAATAATCCAATAAGGTAAAAGGGAGTATCATAAATAAAAAGATAATGAAGATAAAGTCTTCTGTTCGTAAAGTGTGTAACAAATGTCGATTGGTTCGAAGACGGGGTCACTTTTTTATTATTTGTTACAACTCTCGACATAAACATAGACAGAAATAGTTTAATATTATATTAATATCTTATATCACTATAATTATAACTATAATATTATATGAAAAAAAATATGAAAAAAAAATATATAAAGGAAAAAAAAAATATTATTTTATATAATAATACACATAGAATATCAAAATTAATTATTCATATTCAATCAAGTTTAAATAATACTATTGTAACTGTATCAGATATTATGGGTCGGGTTATTTCTTGGACTTCTGCAGGTACTTCTGGATTTATAGGTACAAAAAAAAAGACACCCTATGTTGCTCAAGTTACAGCATGTAATGCTATGTATAAAACATTAGATTTAGGTATTATTATTAAACAAGCTGAGGTTATGATTAAAGGTCCCGGCATAGGTAGAGATGCGGCATTAAGAGCTATTTGTAGAAATGTAATTTTATTGAGATTTATTCGAGATGTAACATCTATTCCACATAATGGATGTCGATCTCCTAAGAAAAAGCATTTTTAATGTATAATTTTAATGTATAATGTATAACTAAATATAATATATTATATTATAAATAATAAATATTATATTTATTTTAAAATAATGTTTAATGTTTCCTTTTTTAAAGTAAAGTAAATAATGCTCGGCTTTTTTATCATAATGCCCATTGGTGTTCCAAGAGTACCTTTTCGTATTCCCGGAGAGGAAGATGCAGCTTGGGTTGACATATAGTGCGACTTGTAAGCCTTATTGTGGTCGTATGGTATTTATATAACCGTTAGCTACCCCGATTAAGCATTATATTTTTCACCAAATTAATAAGATTAAAATATTGATTTAACAATAAAGGATTTGAAGCGTGAAATAATAAATAATTTATTTATAATTAAAATATAAAAATTTATGGTTTATTTAAATTTTAAAAATATTTAGGCTCCTTTTAAAATAATGATTACTACCTTATATTTTATATATTATTTGCTCTATATGTGTAAATAAAAATCGGATATCCGGATAAAAGCTGATCTGGAGTAGAATAAAAACCTAAGATAAAGAATATATTAAGGAACAATAGAAATACATAATTAATTTAATTGTTGATGAAATAATGTATCAATTATATCAATTATATTTTTATATTAAAATGAGCAAAAAAAAGATAATAATTTTATTTACACATTGATTATTTTTTATGTATTATTTTATTAATATTTTATTAAATAAATAAAACCATATGTATTAAAAAGTGCACGTATGGTTTATCGAGGATAAAAATAATTCCTTAATCAACCGACTTTATCGAGAGAGATTGCTTTTTTTAGGACAAGAGATTGAGAGTGATATATCAAATCAAATTGTTGGTCTTATGGTATATTTAAGCATAGAAGATGAAATAGAAGATATTTATCTATTTGTAAACTCTCCAGGAGGTTGGGTGATACCTGGGATATCTATTTATGATACTATGCAATTCATCTCACCAACAATAAATACTATATGTATTGGATTAGCCGCATCCATGGCATCTTTAATATTAATTGGAGGAGAAATAACCAAACGTTTAGCATTCCCTCACGCTTGGCGCCAATGAGTCTTTTTATTTTTAAAAATTAAATAAGAATAATATGCCTTCGCTTTTTAAAATTAATATGAATATAATGAATAAAAAAAAATATTTAAATATGAAATATATAATATATAGTAAAAATAGCATGGCACTTAAAATTCGATATTATTACTTATGAACATATTATTTTATATCGAAATATAGTAATAGTATTTTATTATATATATAAAGCGTCACAGATATATTTACCCATTATACTTTTAATATCTTTATCTTTATTTTTAAAAAATAAAAAAGAAACTTTGGGATTGCTAATTTAATAAAATAAAATAGATATATAGAGTAACAGAATCATCATAGTATAATAGTACAGGTTAGAAAGTAAAAGTAAGGATGATATGGATTTTTATCGGTATTAAAAAATATATTCATTTATATTTTATATATTTATATAGCCGTATGCAATTTAAAATTATTATGCCTGTACAGTATATTTTTAATTTAACCCTTATATTTTAATATTTAAAAAATCAGGGTTATGATTCATCAACCTGTTAGTTCTTTTTACGAAGCGCAAGCAGGGGATTTTATTCTGGAAGCCGAAGAGCTATTAAAGCTTCGTGAAACTATAACACGAATATATGTACAAAGAACAGGTAAGCCCCTATGGGTTATTTCTGAAGATATGGAAAGGGATGTTTTTATGTCTTCAACAGAAGCTAGAGACTATGGTATCATTGATATTGTAGCAGATAAGTAGAAACTTATATAATTGTAAACATCTCATATTCATATGAATATGAGATGTTTAGGTTAATATTAATATAAACCAAATAACTCTAAATAATTATATAATTATGCCTACTATTAAACAACTTATACTAAATTCAAGACAGCCTAAAAAAAATGTCACAAGATCTCCCGCTCTTCTAGGATGTCCTCAGCGTAGAGGAACATGTATTAGGGTGTATGTGCGACTCGTTAAGTTCACATAATTAATGAAATTAAAATTAATAATAAGATATTATTATAGTTGTTATAGAACTTATGGTTAGTGTGTTGTAAACAAATTAAATAAATACTATTTAACTTTAATCAGAATAAGGAAACTATTATTTATTCTTGTTAATAAGCTTAATAAGCGGATAATATAATATAAAAATGTAATTAAAGGGTTAGCTACTTAGCCAACTCTAAATATTGAATGTCGTCACTTTATGAATAATAATTATATATTTATTTTATATATTTATTATATTTATTATATTTATTTTATATATTTATTATATTTATTTTATATATTTATTATATTTATTTTAATTTAAAATTTATGATCATATATATTAAATAGTATAAGCTATACAAACTAAAACTCTTTATTTTTAATTTTTATAAAAAATAAAGGATAAGATCCGGCGAATATGGGGACCCCACCGTTTTTAAATATTTTACATATAAACGAGTAAACCCCGTTATTCTTGTAAATTGTAAAGAGGCGCTGGTGGGAAGATTATATTTGCGAAAGCCATTGTAATAATTAAATTATATATTGGTAAATATGCTTTATCATTAATTAAGTGAATAAAGAATAAAAAAAAAGACTTACTAAATAATAAGATATAGATTTAATAAAAAATAAAAGAATAAATTAAATGACCAAATTTAAAATAGGTTATAAAAATCATAATTGTAGAAAAGATTTTCGTTTATTTGCATCAACCCTTTTAGGTTTTATCTCAACAAAAAAGTTTACTCAAAAAAAAAAAAAAGCTTTGATTTATGCTCATTATGATAAGAGTATAAAAAGAAGATATTTTCGTTGTTTATGGATAACTCGTATAAATTCAGTAACTCTAAAAAATATTAGTTATAACTTATTTATGCATAATATGTACAAAAAAAGATTACTTTTAAATCGTAAAATATGTGCACAGCTAATTCTATCAAATAAATATTATTTTTATATTATTTTAAATGAGATGAAAAAAAAATAAATAAGAATATTTATTTTTTTATTTATTTTTAAATATTAATAAAGATAAAATGCGAGCTTTTTTTATAGCTATAGTAAGATATCTTTGTTGTTTAAGATTTAAGTTATTAGTTTCTCTAGATAAAATTTTACCTTGTTCACTAATAAATCTACTTATTAAACTTATGTTTTTATAATCAATTATATCTCTCGATCCAATCATGGGTAAACGTATATAATTTTTTTTTTTTGATTTAATTTTATCCATACATATTATTATACTTTATTCTTATTATATTATTTTATATTATTATAAATAAAATTACTAAATTTTATTTTTATTATTTATTTTTACCTATCCTAAAATCATATGATTTTAATTTTATATAAGTGCTCTTATTGGTAGAATGCATTTATATTGTAGGTTCAAATCCTACAGAGTACAAAACGTGTTCCTTTTTGGTTTATTGGTTATTATATTTATAAGTTATAATATTTTATAAGATTATATCAATTTATATACAAAATATCCAAATACAGGATAAAATAAAAGTAAGTGCTAATGCTTAAATTGATATACTAATATTATTACCTTGAATCAATATTCAAGGTAATAATCCTTGTAGTTCAAATAATTCATAAATAACTTCTTTTAAAATATTACGCGGTACAATTAGATCAAATAAACCCTTCTGGAATAAATTTTCAGCCGTTTGTAAACCTTCGGGTACTATTTTTTTCAATGTTTGTTCAATTACTCTTTTACCTGCAAAAGCAATGTAAGCATTAGGTTCAACAATAATAACATCTCCCAACATACCAAAACTAGCTGTAACTCCGCCTGTTGTAGGAGATGTCAGAATTGATATATAAAATAAATTATTCTTTAATTGATAATCATATAAAACAGAAGATATCTTAGCCATTTGCATTAAACTCAAACTACCTTCTTGCATTCGTGCTCCTCCAGAAGCGCATATAATAATGATAGGTAATGATTTATTATTAGCATATTCTATCAAACGAGTAATCTTCTCCCCTACTACAGAACCCATACTACCTCCCATAAATTGAAAATCCATCACTCCCATTGCTATAGAAATACTATTTAGTTTACCTATGCCTGTTTGAACAGCTTCTATTAAACCAGTTCTTATTTGATAAAAAGAAAGACGATCCGTATATGATTCCTCTTCTGAATAGAATTCAATAGGGTTCACAGAAAACATATACTCATCCATAGACTCCCAAGTTCCAGGATCTATAAGAAGATCAATTCTATCTGAACTATTCATTTTTAAATGAAAATCACAATGTTCACAAATATTCATTCTTGATTTAAATAATTTTTTATAATTTAATCCATAACAATTCTCACATTGAACCCATAACTTCTTGTATTTATTATTTATATCTTCTTCTATATCTAAATAATCAACATTATTTAGATCATCCGTTCTTATATTATCATTATTTTTGCTTTCCTCAAAAAATAAATCATAAACTACGCCATATTTATAAATGTCAGTAATCTCATAAATAAGGTAGCAATCAACAAAATTATTAATATGATTATTCCAAATACTCTCATCATATACAGAAAAATATGATGAATAATTTTTATTATTTTTAAATCTTATTACTCCCAATTTATACTTATATTCTACTCTTTTATACAACAGTAAATTTAAAAAAATATATTTCATAAAATAAATTATCCTATCTTTTATTTATTATTTATAATGAATAGTCATTTAATTTTAATATGTTAACTAAATATAATAAAATAATGTTTAATACCTTAGTTCAGCCTTAATTTATATTGAAGTAAAAATAAATAATTACTTATTATATGTCGCGTTATCGAGGACCTCGTTTAAAAATAATATATAGGTTAGGAGCTTTATCAGGATTAAGTAGAAAAAAGCATATATCTACAAGTGATAAAAAAAGAATAAGAATATGTTCTGTAAAAAAATCACAATATTTTATACGTTTAATAGAGAAACAGAAATTACGTTTTTATTATGGTTTAACTGAACAAAAATTACATAAATATGTGCAGATTGCTGGAAAAGTAAAAAGTTCAAGGGGTATTATCTTATTGAAAATACTCGAGATGCGTTTAGATAACATTATCTTTAGATTAGGACTGGCTTCCACTATACCTGAAGCTAGACAATTAGTTAATCATAGACATATATTAGTTAATGGCTGTATAATTGATATACCAAGTTATATTTGTAAACCTAGAGATATTATTATAAATACAAATAAATTAATATATAATTATAATATTATATCATCGACTTCAATTAGTTTACCAAATCATTTATCTATTGACTATTTACAACTTAAGGGTTTTATAAATAAAATAATAGATAGTAAAGAGATCGGTATTAAAATAAATGAGTTGTTAGTTGTAGAATATTATTCTAATAATAAATGATTAAAAAAAATGATTAAAAAAAGGTTCAAATATATTTTTATTTTTACTTCAATTTTTAAATATAAAAGTACAAATAAATAAAATGCGGAGACAGGATTTGAACCTGTGATCTCAAGGTTATGAGCCTTGTGAGCTTACCAAACTGCTCTACTCTGCGCTGAACCAAAAAACTTGTTTATACTAATATTTTTAATTTACCAACTTGATATTATTGTACCTGGTAATAAACATGCATGAACCATTTCTCGCAATATATATCCAGATAATCTGAAGTATTTATAATTTGATCTAGGTCTTCCTGTTAAAAAACAACGTCTACGAAGTCTTATGGCAGAACTATTTCGTGGCAAGGATCTTAATTTTTCATTAATATTCCATCTTTCTCTCAAAGATAAAATTATGCTTATTTCTTTTTTTAAAGATCTATGAATCAAATAATATTTTTTTTCTAACTCCTGACGCTTTTTCTCTCGTTGTATCAGGCTTATTTTTGCCATAATTTTAAACCCCTTCTCTTATACTCTTATAACTTATAAATATATAAAATAATAATAAATATATAAATATTATATATATAAATATTATATAAATATAATTAAATAATTAATAATTAAAAATATAATTAAGTTATATAATTAAGTCAATTTTGTATTAGGCCCTCATCGTCTATAGAGGTTCAGGACATCTTTATTTAAAGAAGATAACGGGGATTCGACTTCCCCTGAGGGTATTTTATTTATTTGTCATTCTATACAATAAATATAAAATATTTACATTATAGTTGGCGGTATGGTCAAGTGGTAAAGACAGTGGACTGCAAATCCGTTATCCCCAGTTCGACTCTGGGTGTCGTCTGATTAAAAAAAAAATTATTATTTAGGTTGTGAAAAGTAAATTATTAGATAAGTTTTTGTCAAGAGACTCTTATTATATTTCTTATTTCTATATTTATAATTTTATATTTGAAATTTGAAAAAGGTCTTAATAGTTTCAAAACTTGTGAGAAATATTATAAAATGATAAAACGATATTGGAATATAAGTTTAAAAGAAATGATTGATGTGGGAATGATTTTTGGTCATGGTAATAATAAATGGAATCCTAATATGTCTCCTTATATTATTGCAAAGTGTAATAATATTTATATTATAAATATTACCATTACTGCTCGTTCTTTATCAGAATCCTGTTCTTTAGTTATTGATGCAGCAAGCAGGGGAAAAGAGTTCTTAATAGTAGGTATAGGTACAAAAAATAAAGCTTCTCTTTTAATAGCGTCCGAAGCACAAAAGATTAGATGTCATTATGTTAATGAAAAATGGTTTTGTGGTATGTTAACAAATTGGTCTACTACAGAGAATTTACTTCAAAAATTGAGGAACTTAACAAACAAAAAAAATAGTGGAAAAATAAATATTTTACCTAATAAAGATGCATCTATAATAAATATCAAATTAAATTATTTAAAAAAATATCTGGGAGGAATAAAATATATGACAAGATTACCTGATATTGTCATTATAGTTGATCAGAATCATGAATTTCATGTTATTAGAGAATGTATAATATTAGGTATTCCAACGATTTATTTAATTGATACAAATAGTGATCCAGAGCATCAAGATATTTATATACCGTATAACAATGAATCTATAGCATCTATTAATTTTATTATTACTAAATTAGTATCTTCAATCTTAATAGGATTAACTGTTCGAGATAAAAATAGTTTATTGTCGGAAAATAAACTAATAAAATGGGGCGTGGCCAAGTGGTATGGCAACGGTTTTTGATCCCGTTAATCGGAGGTTCGAATCCTTTTGCCCCAAATAATACTAATATTCATATGGTAATCTTGATTAAAATACTTAAAAAAAATAAATATATTTTTTTTTTATTATTTATATATCCAAATCTTAATGCCCAATAGTCCATGATTAGTTATAATTGTATGAGAACAGTAATCAATCTTAGCATCTATTCTTTGTAAAGGAACTTTGCCTTCTCTAATCCATTCAACACGGGCTATTTCTTTACCATCAATTCGACCTGATATTTTTACTTGTATACCTTTAACACCTGTTTTTTCAGTTAATTCAATAGCCTTTTTAATTGATTTTCGAAAGGATACTCTATCTTTTAATTGTAAAGCTATATACTCTGCAATAATAAGAGGTTGTTCATAAGGTTTTTCAATTCTTTTTATTAAAATATTAAGTTGATTATTTATATAAATAAGCTCTCTTTTTAAAGACATTTTCAATCTATTTAGATCTTGTTCTTGTCCTTCTATTAATAAATTGGGGAATCCTATATATATTATTACTTTAATTATACTTATTTTTTTTTTAATCCCTATATGAATAATACTTTCTAAATATAAGGATATTCTTTTATCTTTTCTTACATAATCCTTAATATATTTTCGTATTCTTACATCTTCTTGTATATTCATATAAAAATATTTTGGTTTTGCAAACCAAAAAGAATGATAAACTTGAGTTGTTACAAGTCTAAAACCAAGTGGATTTATTCTTTGTCCCATCTTTTTTTTTTAGTATCATTAGTTACTTTAATAAGTAAATTAACTAACGATGAGATTCACTATCCTTTTTTGTATGTTTAATGAAAGTTTTAGTGGGTGCGAACTCTCCTAACTTGTGACCAACCATACTATCCATAATATAAATAGGTAAATTAGTTTTTCCATTATAAATAGCGATTGTATGTCCAATCATTATGGGTATAATGGTAGATGCTCTAGACCAAGTAACAATAATAGAATTATCCTCATTTATATTATCCATTTTTTCTATTATTTTTATCAAATAATTAGCTACAAAAGGATTTTTTTTTTTATTTATTTTATTTATCACATTTTAGTCCTTTATTTCAGTTCTTATATTTTCGTCGACGAATAATAAATATATTACTATATTTTTTTATTTTCCTACTTCTTTTTCCAAGAGAAGCATAACCCCACGGGGTTGTAGGTCTTTTTAGACCTATTGTAGACCGACCTTCACCGCCCCCGTGGGGGTGATCTACGGAATTCTTTACCACCCCTCTCACTATAGGACGTTTACCTAACCAACACTTTGACCCGGCTTTACCTAAATATTTATTATTAACCCCAATATTACCCACTTGTCCGATTGTTGCTAAACAATTCTGTAAGATTAGTCTAATCTCTCCAGAAGGCAATCTTAATGTGGCCCATTTATTTACTTTTGCAATAATTTTTGATACGGCACCTGCTGATTTAGCTAATTGTCCCCCTTTTCTAAACGTTATTTCTATATTGTGCACGGTTGTGCCTATGGGTATATTGGTTGAAGTAGTTATTTATGGATCATAAATAACTCTTCCCAAACTGTACAAGCTTATTATAAAGCATACAGCTTTCTAGATGTTTTATCATTTAAAATTTTAATAAAAATTAAATATACAATTACAATAAATAATCCTAGGTATTCCCGTATCCATCATCTGGCTTATAAATATTTATGTAGCATTCAATTCAGATCGTATGACTCTAGTAAAATACGTACATAATATAAGAAGGGGTATATAAAAATAAGATAATTATCTTATTTTTATAACATAGGAGGCATATTTTTATCACAGGATTGTTATACCTAATTATTTTAATTTGCCTTTGACCATCAAATTAAATGTAAAAACCTATCTTATTGCATCAAGTAGCCCTTACTATTTTAATTTTATTTATGCTTTAAACAAATAAATTCTTGTTTTCTCCATATTATATTATTTTATATATCAACTATATTTTATATTAATAACTAATTAACTCCAATCATTTGCTAACATACAAATAAGTTTTCTTTTTAAGTATATCCAAAAAGTATTTTGTATCCATGATTATGATCAATTTTAGGTCATATCGTAAACCACCTAATTGGTTATTTCCATTCACATAAATAACTAGTTCAAATCGCACTCAAAGGTAAGGCATTTCCCGTTGATATAAGAACTTCTGTACCAGAAATTATGGTATCTCCAATCATAGCCCCTCTGGGATATAAAATATATCTCTTTTCACCATCCTCATAACTTATCAGACAAATATATGTATTTCTATTTGGATCATATTCTATATTTATAATTCTACCAGATATATTTTTTTTATTCCGCCTAAAATCTATTTTACGATATAAACGCTTATGACCGCCTCCTCTATTTCGGACAGTAATTATGCCTATGGCATTACGACCTTTACCACAATTATATTGTTTAGATATTAAATTCCTCTGTGGATTATATCTCGTTTTATTTAACAAAGATATATTATTTTTATGTATTCTATCAAGTGGAGCTTTGTATAATTTGATTATCATTTTATAAATTATTATTATTTTTATTTATCATTATTTATCATTTTATAAATTTTTTATAAATTATAATAAATTATAAATTATTTATTTATTATTTATAAATTATATAAATTATTTATTTATTATTTATAAATTATAAATTATTTAATTATTTATTTATTATTTATATAATATAATATAATATAATATATTATTATATAAAATTATAATAAATTATAAATTATAATATAATATAATATATTATTATATAAAATTATAATAAATAATATAATATAATATAATATATTATTATATAAAATTATAATAAATTATAAATTATAATATAATATAATATATTATTATATAAAATTATAATAAATAATATAAAATAAATAATAAAATAATA